GAGCCAAAAATAGCTTTTCTTTGATATCGAGCGTAATGTATAAAAAAATCCCTAAAACACCATACATTTTTATGAAAAAAATTAATAAACACATTTACAAGACTTTTGATTTTTCCATAAAAATGTGTTCGTTCAACAAAAGCTCCAGAGGATATTAATCCAAAATAACAGGATTTTTTACGAAAAAAAACTAATACAAATTCAAATTCAGATATATAAAAATTATATAGTAATTGAAATAGTCTTTTTTTTTCTTTTGAATATATATATAAGAAAAATTTCTGCGAATTCGAAGTCAAAGTAGAAATAATAGAACTATTCCAGTTATGATATTGGCGGAGAAAGAATCGTAATAAATGTAAAAAGGAAACATCTTTGGTCCAGCATTGAAGAATTTGAACCAGAATTTCTATATGTATAGGATAGGGTATTAGTATATGTGACACATAATTTATATGTGATAAATTGTCCTCTAAAAAGGGAAATATTGAATGAATAGATTGTAAATTCTGAAATTTTTTTCTTTCTTTTTCTTGTTCTTCGAAAGAACACCCTAATCGCTGTGAGAATAGGATTTCTACAATAACTCCAAAACTTTCTGATATTATTTGAGAATAAAAATTTTTGTTATAACCTTTGTTATGACCAATGAATCGATTTTGGTCATAATCATTAACCGAAGAAATTGAATAATTTTGTTGATACATTCGAGTAATTAACTGTTTCACAAGTAGGAAACTCAATTTCACGTTAGAATCCATTATTTCTATGTCTACGGGTTCATAAAAAATAGAACTATTTAGACTATGATCATAAGCAAGAGTATACATATACTCCTGAAAAAAAAGCGGAAATAGGAGCTTCCATTGACTATCTTTTTCTCTATATGCTCGGAATTTCTCCATCTTAATTTTTAATTTCTAGATAAGCAAGAAGTAGTGAGCATTTCTTTAATTATTAAATGACAATACATAGTGTAATACGGTCAGAACAAGGACCGGATATATGATATATACTAATCCCATATTATCTTATAATATATAATCTTATAAGATAGCTATAATAAGATATCTAAATAACATATCTATAAATATAATATCTCTTAGAAATATATAATATACTATATATATATTATATATAGTATATTTATGTACTATTTAATATTTAGTAATATTTATATTATTAATTATTAAAAATTTATATATAGTATATAGTAATTACTATTTATATATAGTATTACTATTAGTTTACTATTTTAATAGTAGATTACTGTCTTATCTAATTTGATAAAATAGAGTCTACTAAATAAGTAAAATACATATATATATCCTACCCTGGGATACAATCGAATCTTTTTCGCCCCCATTTTCTATACAATTGATCTATGCTTCTAAAAATGCACATTACAATAGACATTACAATGGAAAAATTCTTTATTTTATTTTTGCAACTCGATCACTCTTTTGATTGGGGAAAAAAGAAAATAAAAATTTCTTTATTTATCAGTATACTCTTTCTTTTACACCTTTAGTTTTAAAACTAAAATATGTTGAATATTTTATGTAGAATAATTAGGATTCATTAAAAAACTCAATATCCCACTAACAAGGGAACCCTTTCCCCATCAGGTATTAATTTATTTTTAACGTCTAATTATATGGGGTAATTATTTCAAATTAAGAAATAAGCTTGCTGCTTTTTTTTTTTTTAATAGAATTAATTGGAACCATAGAATTCTATCCATTTATTCATTATACCACACCCAAAATATTAAATTAAATTAAAGTCAATTTGGTAAATTTGACTTTTTTGTCTTCTTCTCAATATTTTGTAATGATGTAATTGAAATCATTTAATTGATAATGAGAAATAAAAAATTTAGTATTTTTTACGACATGCTGTTTTTTCCATTCATTACCTTTCAGGATCAGTCGTGGTCTTATAGACTCTACCAATAGCCCAGATGAACTCGTTGCTTCATCCAAGTGTGTAAAAGATCATAGTCGCACTTAAAAGCCGAGTACTCTACCATTGAGTTAGCAACCCGAATAAATATGTAGATATGATAGAAATATTAAAAATAAAATAAAAAAAAAAAATAAATGGAATTGCATTAGATTCAAATAAAAAAAATTTTATACACGATAAAATTATACTTAATCAATATTCTATTGTCAATACGAATTGAATATCCCGAAAAATAAAAAGAAATAAAAAAGATAAGTAAATAAAAAAAAAAAAATTGTGTTGGATTATTATAACATATATAAGATATAAATAAGTAAAAAATTTGGATGAAAAAAAAACTTTATTTATTTTTATTTGGACTTAATACTTTATTAGACTTAATAAGGTACCTCAAGTTTTAAAATTCTTAAAAACTTCTTTTTTGTTTTTGTTTAGGATGGAAACAATCTGGGACGGAAGGATTCGAACCTCCGAATAACAGGACCAAAACCCGTTGCCTTACCACTTGGCCACGCCCCATTTCTATTCGACACGTAGAAAAAAAAATAATATGAGTCTTAGTTATTCGTCAATTCCAGATTAAATACAAAATACATAAAATACATATGGAGTATTAAAAATACATATGAAGTATTATAAGAATTCAACATAAACATATATAATTATAAATAAAAAAGACAAAAAAAAAAATGAGATTGATCATTACATATAATGTAATTAAGATATTTAAAGAAAGTTGAAAGTAGAATGCATTTCTCATCAAAATTTAATTATATAATCCACAAAAACAAAATTTAATTATGCTTAATATTCTTAGTTTAATCTATATCTGTCTTAATTCTTTCCTTTATCCTAGTCACTTTTTATTCGCTAAATTACCAGAAGCTTATGCCCTTTTCAATCCAATCATAGACGTTATGCCTGTCATACCTGTACTATTTTTTCTATTAGCCTTTGTTTGGCAAGCTGCTGTGAGCTTTCGATGAAATATTGAATTTTCTAAGAAATAAAGAATAGAATTCATGATTTAACCGATAGACGATAAAATGATAGAATAAAAGATCATAAAAATCGATAATAAGTCTTATATGAATCTTCAATACAAAAAAATACTAATTCATATATATTTATATTCTTTCTATATTGAATAACTTAACTGTACCGATGAATTTTGATTAACTTATTTATTCATTTTTCTTTTTCCAGTTCTAAAGAAAAATAGATTAGTTCCTCTACAAATAGATAGATAGATAGAACGAGAAATTTGTGATAATGCATAAGAAAAGAATAAAAGTCTTATCAAGAAAAAACTTTTTCTTTTCATTTTCGGACTACCATGGTAATGTATTGGTATAATATATTAGTATCTAGTACATTAATAGAATAGGTAATCCATTTCCCCTTTTTGAATTTTTGAAAAAAAAAATCTTATATTGGAGATTTTATAATGCTTACTCTCAAACTTTTTGTTTACACGGTCGTGGTATTCTTTGTTTCTCTCTTCATCTTCGGATTTTTATCTAATGACCCTGGGCGTAATCCTGGACGTGAAGATTAATAGAAGATTAATAAATAAATCCTTCTTATTTTTAGTGATTTCATATATATATATATTAACTATATATATATTAACTACAATAAAAGATAAAAATAAAGATAAAAGATATAATAAAGGATCAGAATTTTGAAACTCTAGAGTGATCAAAAGGAACGGGGAGAGAGGGATTCGAACCCTCGATACGAATAACTCGTACAACAGATTAGCAATCTGCCGCTTTCATCCACTCAGCCATCTCTCCAAATTAAAAATTAAAATTTTTTTGTGATATTGACACGAAGTAAAAATTGATAAAAACTCTGGATTTCCTTATAATAACAACCATTATATCTATATAAAAAAGAAAAAGATAAGAAATAAAAGATATCTAAAAATAGAATTACTAACAAAATTCCATTTAGCTAACTTAGATAACAATGATTTGAAATATCTATTTCGAATAACTAAAAAAAAGAATGCTTCGTGTAAAAAAAAAAAAAAAGTATTCTTTTTTTTTTATATCTTTACCCGGATCAGTTTAATGCTGTCCGGGGCATAATAACTTTTTTTAATCCTATGAATAATTTATAGATGAAAAGATCAAATGATTTTTTTTTTTCTTTTTTGTTATTATTTTTTCTTCTTTCTTATTTTTATTTATATAAAATATATAGTCTTATTTATATATATTATTTTATTTTTTTTTTGACTTATAAAAATCGTAAAAACATAATATATACATTATATACATTATTATATAAATTAATAATGTTAGTATAGTTTGTTAATTCTATAACAAACTTGTTTAGTTGTTCAAGGAACAAGCTTTATTTGAAGACTCTATTTGAATTTAATTATAGATATCTATCATTCTTTCTTTTTTATTAGACAAAGGGTCCATTCATAGACTATAATATTATAGTGTAGCGGGTATAGTTTAGTGGTAAAAGTGTGATTCGTTCTATTACCAACTTAATGAAATAGTTAAGGGGTCTTTCCGTTTTTTTCATATTTCGATCAAAAACTTTATTTCTTAAAAAGGATTAATTCTTTACTCCTCAATAGAATATTTCAGGAATAATATTGATTCTCGTAATTTGTATCCATAAAGTTAATTAAAAACTGAATAACAAAAAATTGGACTATAAATTCGCGAAGCATAATTCATTTTTATTATTATTATTAGATTAGATCAACTCTTCGAATTGAATAAGTATGAGTAAGAGATCCATGGATGAAAATCCAAAAGTGTATTTCCAATCGTAACTAAATCTTCTTTTCTTTAAAAAAAAAAAAAAAAGAAAAGAAGCCAAATAGCTAGAGAAGGATAGTTTTGGTTTACTAGAACAATCCATATATTGTTTTAGCTCGATGGAAACACTATTTTTTTCCTAAGGATCCCACAAGAGAAATAAGGAACGAAGAAACTAGACAGATTTTTTGGTCTAAACTGTCATACTGTCATATAGGAGGATCATCTAAAAAGCAAATAGTA